ATTACTATCCCTATATATTTCATTTTTCATTGGTTAATTGCAATTAATATATTTAGAATTAGAATTAGATTTCATATCTTTTATTATTCTTTTTTATATTTGCGAAAAGAAAAAAAAGAGATCGTTGGAGCAATCCATATTCGTGATGCAACTGTTGTTACATTAGATCCCCCCAAGAGTTCTTTCCTTATGGAACTACAATACAAAACAAAGATGGGATTCTTTAATATGGAAAGAATATAGAACCTAAAAGGGTATAAAAGGGTAATAGAAGTTGCTCTTCTTTGAATCGAGTTGGTCCGAAATCAAATTCAAATAAAGAAATAAAAGAAAATGAAAATATTCAATATTTTGATATTTTTTGAAAAAGTCAAGGCTTTCTTTTTTTTTAGTGTCCGTCTATAATGACTGATAAATCAAGAACTTTCAATTGGAACTAAACGAATTCTTTCAATTTGTTTTTATTACCGTCGTATCTGGATTGAGACTTAGGTAAATGTTTTATTCATATATGTAGTAAAAGAACATATCTAATTTAGCTCTTTCATGCCTATTCTAACTAGTTATTTTGGTTTTTTACTGGCTGCTTCAACTATAACCCCAGCTCTATTTATTGGTTTGAACAAGATACGACTTATTTGAAATGAATGAAATTCAATAAACAATTTACAAAAAGAAAAATCAAAGCCTCTCATAATATTTCATTTCAGGTATTCTATGGTTCCTTCCCGCGTCAATTGCCAATTCCTGTTCATTGAGATTCACGGATAATTCAGATTAATATTTAGGGATAGATCTTACCTCTCTTTTTATTCCCTAAAACAAATCGAAATGATTGAAGTTTTTCTATTTGGAATCGTCTTAGGTCTAATTCCTATTACTTTAACAGGATTATTTGTAACTGCATATTTACAATACAGGCGCGGTGATCAGTTGGACCTTTGATTGAGTAACATCTCTTTTTTTGATTGACCTCCTCCTTGTAGGAGGTCAAATTTCAGTTGCAATTCTACTTTGTTTTGTTAAATTATTTCATTGTAATTCGACATAAAATAAACGGAATCACGCTCTGTAGGATTTGAACCTACGACATCGGGTTTTGGAGACCCGCGTTCTACCGAACTGAACTAAGAGCGCTTTCTTATATCATATCCTATAACAGTAGATACGATTGTAAAGAAAAGTATTTTTTTACCCCGGAGGATTCTTGTGTACATATAGTATGTACAAATGAAAGATTATGTCCAAAGATTCCCGATCTTACTCAATGAATCCCTCGTAACTGTCCATAGGAGAAAGAATAGGTAGGGATGACAGGATTTGAACCCGTGACATTTTGTACCCAAAACAAACGCGCTACCAAACTGCGCTACATCCCTTTTAAAAATTGTTGTACAGTGTCATTGTATAAAATCCATGTCTTGTTTTCCACACATCCTTCTTTTTTGCTCTTATAGGTAGAGAATGTTCTTGTCATCTTTTTTAGGGGGCGGCAAAATTGAATCTGCTGGGTCGTTGTACATATGCATTTTAGTTAGTAATTCCTAATTCTAATTTCATTTCAAGCAAAAACAAATGATCTTGAACTAAAAGATCGGGTTATCTATGATCTATGTATTAGAATATCGAACTAGAACTATATATGTATTACAATATACAATACAAATAAAGAATTAAAATAAATAAGAAAAAAAAAATAAAAGAAGAAGGAGGATTTTCAATGCGAGATATCAAAACATATCTCTCAACGGCACCTGTGCTAACCACTCTATGGTTTGGGTCTTTAGCAGGTCTATTGATAGAAATTAATCGTTTATTTCCGGATGCCTTGTCATTCCCTTTTTTTTAATCCTGTTTTAATCCTGATTGAATTCTTGTATTGATCTGTGAAGAAATGAAGAATATTTGAGATACAATTCTACGTAACATGTCTCCAATTTTGCTCCCTTTTTCTTTCCTATCCTAAAAAAGAAAGAGAAAGAGTGTATCGAACTTCAGTCAAAATACAGTGAATCTACGATAGAATTTGGGGGAAAAGAAATGGAAATGTGGATCCAGTCGTTTAAGGGCGGTTACACAAAATTCTAATATAGAAAGAAGAAAAGACTGAGATTAGGATAGGAATAATTCATAGTTAGAAAAAATTGTATTAATTAATTATTATGATATTCTTCATATTCTTCTATTAATGAATATGACTCTCTTTCTTTATAGTTATAGTAATTAATAGTGATTATCTTTTCTATTTATAGTACTTCGAAGTCATTCGAATTCTAAGAATTCGAAAAAGAAAAGATTTACGAATTCTATTTCTAGTTAGTAACATTTATTAATATAGATATAGAATATAGATTCTTTTTTTTATTTTCTTTTTATTTGGTTTGGGTAAAAAAGAAAATGAAGAGAGTTCTAAAGTGAAGTCGATCCAAAATGAAAAGGAGGTTCATGGCCAAGGGTAAAGATATCAGAATTATAGTGATTTTGGAATGTACCTGTTGTGTTCGAAAGGGTGTCAATAAAGAATCGCCGGGCATTTCTAGATATATTACTCAAAAGAATCGACACAATACACCCAATCGATTAGAATTTCGAAAATTTTGTCGCTATTGTCAAAAGTATACGATTCATGGGGAAATAAAGAAATAGATGGAACGGAATGCGTGTGTGATTTTTCCAAGTAGCGGGAAGAGTAAGAACTTTACATCTTAACATTAACATATATAATACAAACCAAATCCTATTTTGGTCGAATCTTAAATGAATAAGAAAAAAAATAGAATTCTATTTTCTAGATCCTTTTATATATAAGGAATAAACAAACAAGGAATAAGCAAACCATGGATAAATCCAAACAACCTTTTCGTAAATCCAAGCGATCTTTTCGTAGGCGTTTACCCCCAATTGGATCGGGGGATCGAATCGATTATAGAAACATGAGTTTAATTAGTCGATTTCTTAGTGAACAAGGAAAAATATTATCTAGACGGACGAATAGGTTGACCTTGAAACAACAACGATTAATTACTATTGCTATAAAACAAGCTCGTATTTTATCTTCGTTACCTTTTCGTAATAATGAGAAACAATTGGAGAGAGTGGAGTCGATCCCTAGAACTACTGGTCCTAGAACCAAAAATAAATAGAGATACTCCTCAAAACTCCAATAGGAAATCAAGCTCATATGAATGTTTTGCTCGAAAAAAAAAAATAGAATCCAGATTTGATTCTTGTATTCTAAAAAAGGAAAAATGGGAAAGAAATCTTTTTTTCTTGAAAGATGTTCGTTTACTCCTACTACTCAAATCTTAATTTCTTTTTCTTCTATCTTCCCGGAGTCCATTCTCCGGGAAATCCTGTTTCAATCATTCTTGTTTCCTGTATAATAGATTCTATTAAGATTCTTTTATTCCTTTATTTTATTTGATTTGTATTTGATTTTATTTGAAATGATATCAAAACAATTCTTATTTGATAGGGCTATTTGCGCAAGTATTTTACGATTCAGAAGCAATTGTCTCTTGTACAGATTGTGGATGAATAGGCTATAACTATAGAATATTCTATCCTCACGAGTTACCGCATTTATCCGAGTGATCCACAAACGACGAAAATCTCTCTTTTTCCTGCTCCTATCTCGATGAGAGGAAACCAAAGCTCTCATTCTTTGTTGAGTAGTCGTTCGAGTAAGTCTTGAATGAGCCCCTATAAAGGTTGATGCAAATAAACGAATCTTTTTTCGACGTCTTCGAGCTGTATATCCTCGTTTAACTCTGGTCATTGAATCAAATGAAACTTTCTTGAATAACTAATTGATTTCTCTTCTTTCAGTCATCCTTTTCCTCCGGTCGATTAATAACAAAACGGATTCTTCCTATATATAAAATATAAATTCCAATGGCTTTTGCGACTATGACCTTCCCGACCACGATTTTTTCTTTCTTCAAAGTATCTCGCCTGGAAATAATAAATTCGGCTGCTAACTAAATAAAAAAGAATAGTGGGTTCCCTCGTTTCTATGGCAACTTCTGAAACGGTGAGGTCCTCTCTATACACCGGAGCCTCTTCTTTCATTTCATCGAATTTTATTGTGAACTTGTATAGTTCACACTCTTTGGCTCTACCCATCCATTTTTCAATTCTAATTAGAAAGTAATAGTCCTTTTCACAAAAAAGCTATCCATACAGTGACGGCATTTAATTCTGAAAGTTGGCTATGTAGCTGACCCTGTTAGTCCGTTTTTTCAAGAATAGGAATTAGGAGCATAACCTTTTTCCTCCGCTTAATGGATAACTATTTGTTACCAATGGAGAATTCCTTCTCATCTCAAATGGAGTGATTGGATTTGCACCAATAGAAACCATAAATTCATAACATAATTAGGTAGATGATAGATCTTCATTTTTATATATTTATATAATAGTCAATTAGATAGCCGTCTTCCACTCTATCTATCCTAATTCATCGGTAGTGGTCGTTGATACTGGAAAAGATTTTTGCATTTCTTCAAACTTATGATCTGAACTGAACGAGTCGCACATACACCCTAGTACATGTTCCTCGACGCTGAGGACATCCTCGAAGAGCGGGAGATTTCGTGACATTTCTTATTGGCTGTCTTGCGTTTCTAATAAGTTGTTTAATGGTTGGCATGGCATGTCTATAGAATCTCATTCTAGATAGAATAGAGCGGGTTGGCTTAGATCGATCTTAACCTGATGGTTGATGATTATGAATGATTTCTATTCACACGGAAATTTCAAATTTTGAAACGGAATTCGTATATTTATACGGAATCCCCAGTATTTTAATTTTCGACCGCTACAAGATCAACAATGCCATGAGCTTGGGCTTCTGTTGCTGACATAAAAACATCCCTTTCCATATCTTCGGATATAACCCATAAAGGGTTGCCCGTTCTTTGTACATAAACTTTTGTGAGAGTTTCGCGAAGTTTCAATAGTTCTTCTGCTTCCAGGATAAATTCCCCTGCTTGTGCCTCGTAAAAAGAACTAGCAGGTTGGTGAATCATAACCCTGATGATATTGATATAACATCATGAACGGTTCTTCTATCTATATATCGCACGATTGGGTTAAAGTAAGGGGGAATCAAAATAACAAGAAAAAATAGAATTAAACAACCGTACGGGCATCTTTTGTACATTGCATACGGCTCTGCAATGGAATTTCTTCTTTTCGATAGAATTGATTCTATCAAAAAGAAGAAATAGAACCCATCCGATCCAAATCGTTAAATGATCCATTTACCACCCTTCCTTTCGTAGTAGTAAAAAAGATACTATGATGGTTCTGTTGCTTTATATATTTATCTCGTCTGTGGTTTGTTTAGCAATCCCAAAGTTTCTTTTTGATACGATCCAAGAAGGAGAAAATGATTTTTTCCATTTTTTTGACTCTTTCTCTCATAACATAAAAAGAAGAAAGATACTTCTGGTGTGGAAGAATAATGGTTTGTGACGCTGAAATTGACTCTTGCTTGACACATAAATCAATTTGGGAATAACTCTTCTTTCATACTACTATCTCGATACAAAATCTCATGTTAGAAAAAAAACAATAATGGTTTGTTCATATCGAACTCGAAGTGCCATGCTATTATTACTTATTCTTTATTTGATTCATATTCGATACAGCGAAGGCATAGTATTCTTTTTTTTTCTCAAAGAAAAAAACTCATTGGCGCCAAGCGTGAGGGAATGCTAGACGTTTGGTAATTTCTCCTCCGACCAGAATGAAAGATCCCATTGAAGCGGCTAATCCCATACATATTGTATGTACATCCGGTGACACAAATTGCATAGTATCATAAATGGCTATTCCTGGTATTACCCATCCGCCTGGAGAATTTATAAACAAATAAAGATCCCTAGTATCATCTTCTATGCTGAGATATACCATGAGACCAACAAGTTGATTCGAGATCTCACTATCAACCTCTTGGCCTAAAAAAAGTAATCTTTCTCGATGAAGTCGGTTGATTAGGGCAAAATTGTATCCCTGAGGAACCGTACGTGCACCTTTGGATGCATACGGTTCGAAAGAATTGCTAAAAAAAGAATCAATGTGTCGATTCCAGTCCTATTTCTTTTTCCTTTTTTACATTCTAGAATGGGAAGGAGGGCAAAACTCATGTAAAAAAGAAAAAAGAATTTTATGAACTTATTGAACTAACTTCTCATTGATGTATTGTTTCATCGAAATTCAAATAACGATGTAATTTTCTTGTTCCTGAATGGGCCCTTTCAATTCTTTTAGGTTCTTGTTCTACTCCGGGGGAAGATTTTCCCGAATTCCATTTGCGCATATAGGTCAAATGATTCCAGTACCACTTCTTTTTTTTTCAATTGTTTGATACCTTTCCCCAAAATATTCGATGTATTCATCATACTACTCCATTGGTAGGCAGTTTTATAGAATCCCTATAGTAAGTATAAGAATAGTCTATGATAAAAGCGGTAATCGTGTAATCATCATCTATTCTACATAATAGATTATATTATAAGATTCTATTATAGTTCTATTTATAGTAAGTTCTATTATATTCTATTTCATTACTAATGAAGTTCAGAATTTATTAAGAATTTAATTAAATTTATATTTTATTTTTCTATTCTTTATTTCATATTTCTTATTTATATTACTACATTTACCTACATTTACACTCCCATTATATTACTTTTACTTACTTTTACTCTTACCTTGGTATTCTCTGAACGGAGCCTGGATACTTTATTTTATCAGTCCAAGTAAACCATCAATTATTTGAATTGATAATATTGATCCCCAATAGGAATTATTGTGCTTCACGCTCCGAATTATTGATGATTCAATCAATACAATATTGAATATATCTTTATTGGATTGGGCGAAACAGAGAATACTCGATCGGGGGAGATAACGGGGAAATACCATATGACCCATATGTCTGACAAGTCGCACTATACGTCAACCCAAGCTGCATCTTCCTCTCCAGGACTCCGAAAAGGTACTTTTGGAACACCAATGGGCATTAAGATAAATAAAAAAATGAAGTACTATACTTTACTTTAATATGGAAACGTAACAATGGTTTGTTTTATTGTCTTCATCATTTTTTCTCTTTCTTTTCTATTTTGATATTCTATAGATATTTCTTTTTTCTTTTTATATCTTCTATTATATATATATTCTATTTTTAGATCTTTTAATCTTCTTTCTATTTAGATTCTTATATTCTTAGATTATCTTCTATTATATATATATTCTATAAAATAAAATAGAACTTAATACTTAATATTATTATATAGATAGGACTGGAAGGTTCATAGAGGAAGATAGAATGAATAAAGAAAGATTCTAACGAACGGGATCGATCGGATTAGCCGATTGTTCGAATGATTTCGAATTATAAAAAAGTATCTATGCATTATTTTTCCCTCAAAATCCTCCCATTGCGTATTGGTACTTATCGGGTATAGAATAAGATCTGTTTCTCTTTGTTCTTATAATTTCTCTTTGTTCTTATAAATAGAAAGAAAGAAAATTGTTCCCTTCTCTTTCTATTTCAAATTCTTTCTATTCTATTTCATTAAAAAGAAAAGAAGGGAATAAAAAGAAATATCAATCCTTTCCTATACAAAATCTACCGAACAGGTGAAATACACGGTCTAGTCTTTTCCAATGCGATAAAGTTACATAATGTCTATTTCTTTTTCAGAAAGGGGTATTTACATGGGTTTGCCTTGGTATCGTGTTCATACTGTCGTATTGAATGATCCCGGTCGATTACTTTCTGTCCATATAATGCATACAGCTCTAGTTTCTGGTTGGGCCGGCTCGATGGCTCTATATGAATTAGCGGTTTTTGATCCCTCTGACCCTGTTCTTGATCCGATGTGGAGACAAGGCATGTTCGTTATACCCTTCATGACTCGTTTAGGAATAACCAATTCGTGGGGGGGTTGGAGTATCTCGGGAGGAACTATAACGAATCCGGGCATTTGGAGTTATGAAGGTGTGGCAGGGGCACATATCTTGTTTTCTGGCTTGTGCTTCTTGGCAGCTATCTGGCATTGGGTATATTGGGACCTAGAAATATTCTGTGATGAACGTACGGGAAAACCTTCTTTGGATTTGCCCAAGATCTTTGGAATTCATCTATTTCTCTCAGGAGTCGCTTGCTTTGGCTTTGGTGCATTTCATGTAACAGGCTTATATGGTCCTGGAATATGGGTGTCTGATCCTTATGGACTAACTGGAAAAGTACAATCTGTAAATCCAGCGTGGGGTGCGGAAGGTTTTGATCCTTTTGTTCCGGGGGGAATAGCTTCTCATCATATTGCAGCAGGTACATTGGGCATATTAGCGGGTCTATTCCATCTTAGTGTCCGTCCGCCTCAACGTCTATACAAAGGATTACGCATGGGTAATATTGAAACTGTGCTTTCCAGTAGTATTGCTGCTGTTTTTTTTGCAGCTTTCGTTGTTGCTGGAACTATGTGGTATGGTTCAGCAACTACCCCAATCGAATTATTTGGCCCCACCCGTTATCAGTGGGATCAGGGATATTTCCAGCAAGAAATATATCGAAGGGTTGGGGCCGGACTAGCCGAAAATCTGAGCTTATCGGAAGCTTGGTCTAAAATTCCCGAAAAATTAGCTTTTTACGATTACATTGGTAATAATCCGGCGAAAGGGGGATTATTTAGAGCAGGCTCAATGGATAATGGGGATGGAATAGCTGTTGGGTGGTTAGGGCACCCCATATTTAGAGATAAAGAAGGGCGCGAACTCTTTGTACGTCGTATGCCTACCTTTTTTGAAACATTTCCGGTAGTTTTGGTAGATGGAGACGGAATTGTGAGGGCTGATGTTCCTTTTAGAAGAGCAGAATCCAAGTATAGTGTTGAACAAGTAGGGGTAACTGTTGAATTCTATGGTGGCGAACTCAATGGAGTCATTTATAGTGATCCTGCTACTGTGAAAAAATATGCTAGACGTGCCCAATTAGGTGAAATCTTTGAATTAGACCGGGCTACTTTGAAATCCGATGGTGTTTTTCGTAGCAGTCCAAGGGGTTGGTTCACTTTTGGGCATGCTACGTTTGCTTTGCTCTTCTTTTTCGGACACATTTGGCACGGCGCCAGAACCTTGTTCAGAGATGTTTTTGCCGGTATTGATCCAGATTTGGATGCTCAAGTGGAATTTGGAGCATTCCAAAAACTTGGGGATCCAACTACAAGGAGACAAGTAGTCTGATACAAAATCCCTTTGCCATCTTTTTCCTATATTTCTTTTTTCTTTTATTCTAGTATTTAGAATATATAAATTGAGATTTATATATTTATATTAGATTTATATAGAATATTTAGCTATTTAGTATTTCTAATTTGTTAATTTCTAGAATTAAGCTAGAATTTCTATTTTCTTTCTATATTTTTCTTATTTTTATGTATAAATAGAATATAAATATAGAAGAAATAGAATCTAATACTAATATATAATATAATAGTAATAAGATATGACTATATCTATATTATAGTATATATACAGACTATATAGATAGTAATAGTTAGTAATAGTAAATTGGAAATCTCAATTTAGAATTTATTTAGTAAATGATCCAAAACGAATAGGTGTGGAAGCTATAATTGTAAACCACGATCGAATCTATGGAAGCATTGGTTTATACATTCCTCTTAGTTTCGACTTTAGGGATAATTTTTTTCGCTATCTTTTTTCGAGAACCACCTAAAGTTCCAACTAAAAAATGAAATGATTTTTCATTTTTTCCATTGAAATAATGAGCCCCTCTATTAATATTGGGGGCTCATTACTTCAACTAGTCCCCATGTTCTTCGAAGGGATCTCTTAATTTTTGAGAGGGTTGCCCAAAAGCGGTATATAAGGCATACCCAGTAAAGCTTACAAGTAAACCGGATATGGAGATGGCGACTAGGGTTGCTGTTTCCATTTTTTCGATAATTTCAAGATCACAAAGGATCACGATAATGTCGTTTATTTACAACTACAACGGAATGGTATACAAAGTCAACAGATTTCAACCCATGATAAAAGAGGATTTATGGCTACAAAAACCGTTGAGAGTAGTTCTAGATCTGGGCCAAGACGAACTGGCGTAGGGAGTTTATTGAAACCATTGAATTCGGAATATGGAAAAGTAGCTCCAGGGTGGGGGACTACACCACTTATGGGAGTTGCAATGGCTCTATTTGCAATATTTCTATCTATTATTTTAGAAATTTATAATTCATCTGTTTTACTGGATGGAATTTCAATGAATTAGTTCATAAAAACTATGAAGTCTTAGTTTTTCAATCAAAAAAGATTATTTTACTTATACTTACTTAATGCTTAAAATACTTAATACTTCAACTTAAGATTACCTAAGACTTGGATTTATAGACCATTCTGGCAGTTCGATCGTGAAATTTATTTGTTTCGATATTTCATTTCCGGAATATGAGCGTGTGACTTGTTATAATTGATCCTATTGATAATACAGAGAATGGACCTGTCATCTCTATCAAGATGATTCTACCTCGTCAGATATTTATTCTAGTCTCTGGAGCACGGACTATATAGAATAGATCAAGAAAAGAAATATTTGAACTATGATTCATACCTATTATTCAGACCTCGCAACCGGATTAAAAAAATGGAAATAGGTCTTTTATAAATCAAACAATTTTTTCCTTCATACTTCTTTTGACCGAAAGAAATCTCTTTCTCTAGATTTTTTTGAGTTATTACATTCATGAAAAAAGTGATGATCAAATGGTTTTTACTCGGAAAACCTTTGAGTTTAGCTTTGGTTTTCTTAAATCATCGTGGTTTTAGTATGAATCTGAGGTTTCAATTGATTCATAGGGTCTCAACAAGAGAATTCCTATAAAAAAAAAGATAGGGAAGAGAAGATTCAAGAGGCCTGTCAGGATTAACATAAAGAAAGATGGATGAGCCAACTTGAGATTGTATTTCTTGGCATTATCATCACAAAGAAGAGATTCCGGATTTTTCTTACTTCGTATCTTTTGGTCAAATCGAGTCAAGCGGCTAAGCCACAAGAAGTTTTAAACTCTCTATTCCATATCCGTTGAAACTAGTATTTGTGTGTTTCGGCTTGAGCCGTACGAGATGAAATTCTCATATACGGCTCTCAGAGGGGGAGTCTTTCTTGGGTTACCTATCTCAATAAAGTATATGATTGGTTCGAGGAACGTCTCGAGATTCAAGCGATTGCAGATGATATAACTAGTAAATATGTTCCTCCTCATGTCAACATATTTTATTGTCTAGGGGGAATTACACTTACTTGTTTTTTAGTACAAGTAGCTACGGGTTTTGCTATGACCTTTTACTATCGTCCAACTGTTACAGAGGCTTTTTCCTCTGTTCAATACATAATGACTGAGGCCAACTTTGGTTGGTTAATTCGATCAGTTCATCGATGGTCAGCAAGTATGATGGTTCTAATGATGATCTTGCACGTATTTCGTGTGTATCTTACGGGTGGGTTTAAAAAACCCCGCGAATTAACTTGGGTTACAGGGGTGGTTCTGGCTGTATTGACCGCATCTTTTGGCGTAACTGGTTATTCCTTACCTCGGGACCAAATTGGCTATTGGGCAGTAAAAATTGTAACAGGCGTGCCTGAAGCTATTCCTATAATAGGATCACCTTTGGTAGAATTATTACGTGGAAGTGCTAGTGTGGGCCAATCCACTTTGACTCGTTTTTATAGTTTACATACTTTTGTATTGCCTCTTCTTACTGCCGTATTTATGTTAATGCACTTTTCAATGATACGTAAGCAAGGTATTTCGGGTCCTTTATAGAGAAGGCAGATCATAGATATTTGTAATTTATCATATCGGGGAGGAACAAGAGTTTTTCATTGCTACAAATATGGATTATTGAAAAATAAGGCATGTTATTTGGATACTTCTATTCAACTCTGAAGTATTGTTTATTTGATACGAATCAAATAGTTGAAGTATATTTTCCTAAAAGAGGATGGATTATGGGAGTGTGTGACTTGAACTATTGATTGGTCCATGCAGATATATGATTTTATCCGCCACGTTGGAATTCACAACCCAATGTGTCTCCGCATCCAACCATCACGCAAGTCCCTTTATGTAGCATAGGATAGGCCGGTTCGCTTGAGGAGAATATTTTCTATGATCATACCCGAATCATGTCATGCATGAACAGGCTCCGTAAGATCCCTAGAATAAGTGATGTGGAATCCAATGTTCTATTTATCCCACTTTGTTTAATTTTTCTTTTTTTTTTAGTAATTTTCTTATAATTAATTGCTAGTATTAGTATTTCGTATGAATTTGATAGTAATCTTAGTAAGTTTTTTATAGTATGTAGATGCATTCATTTCCTCTGCATCGACCCTGATCTATGATACTATCGGAGTTAAATAAGGGATCTAAGGAAGCACAGGGGCTAGACTTTATTAGTAACAAGTAAAAACTTTGTATTTTTGTATGTAACACAATCGAGATGTTGTGGGGATAAAAACCAACCAAAAGACATGAATGAGACAATCCAAAAAGCACTTGATCATGATCAAATTTGTAAGCCTACTTGGATATTGAGCATTTCCTTGTTGCCAGAACTGAATTCTTTACAATGAATCGTTGCAACTTGGGGAAATGGAATTTGATAAATCTTTTCTTACATAGAGTCATTCTACATTATATATGTAGATATGTATGAAATATGGAAATATAGATATTCTATGGACCTAGGACCTATTTATGTTCTATGGATCTATTTCTGTAATTCTTTTGATTCTTGCTCGAGCCGGATGATAAAAAATTATCATGTCCGGTTCCTTTGGGGGATGGATCTACAATAATTCACCTATCCAAATAACAAAGAAACCTGATTTGAATGATCCTGTATTAAGAGCTAAATTGGCTAAAGGGATGGGACATAATTATTATGGAGAACCTGCATGGCCCAATGATCTTTTATATATTTTTCCAGTAGTAATTTTAGGCACTATTGCATGTACTGTGGGCTTAGCAGTTCTAGAGCCGTCAATGATCGGTGAACCGGCGGATCCGTTTGCAACTCCGTTGGAAATATTACCCGAATGGTACTTTTTTCCCGTATTTCAAATACTTCGCACAGTACCCAATAAGTTATTGGGTGTTCTTTTAATGGTTTCAGTACCAATAGGATTATTGACAGTACCTTTTTTGGAGAATGTCAATAAATTCCAAAATCCATTTCGTCGTCCAGTAGCTACAACAGTCTTTTTGATCGGTACCGCAGTAGCTCTTTGGTTAGGTATTGGAGCAACTTTACCTATTGAGAAATCCCTAACTTTAGGTCTTTTTCAAATTGATTAAACCGTTAAATACCACGACATAGGTATCTAAGGAAGATCCCCTTCTGGATCTTCCCTAGATACATCTATCTTATTATGATCTATTCTGCAAATATATGGACCGTGTCGAAGATTCAAAACTCATTCTATTCTTTTTTATTTCTAAAAACTAAAAAATGAAAAAAAAAAGTCCAATGGATTTAAAATGAAAACTTTTTCTTAGGTAAATTGATTGCAAAATGCTTCTGTAGAGTGCCCAATATCTGTTTTACATCTTCTATGCGAAAATCTTCCATTTTCATAAGATCTTCTTGACTGTGACTCAAAAGGTCCAATAATGTATGTATATTGGACCTTTTGAGACAATTATAGGTCCTGGAAGACAATTCTGATTGGTCAATAAAAATACATGTCAATGGAATTCCTTTTTTGTTTTTCTTAAGATTAGTGAATCTGTCTTGAAAGGAAAAAAGGGGTAGATTCCATCTGTTTTCATTTTCCTTGAAATTCATGTCCTCTTCCTCTGCATGTAGAAAAGGAATCAATAAATCAATCAAATTACGAGAAGCTTCATAAAGTGCTTCTTTAGGAGTTAAACTTCCATTCGTCCATATTTCTAGAAAGAGTATCTCTTGTTTTTCATTCCCATTCCCATAAGAATGAATACTATGATTCGCATTTCGAACAGGCATAGATACAATATCTATAGGATAACTTCCATCGTGAGAGTCATTTGTGGATTTCATACGATATCCGCGATCTCTCTTGATTTGTAATTCAATACACAAATCAATTGGTTCTGTCAGGTTAGCTATATGCTGTGTCGTGTCAACTATTTCTACAGAAGGTGGTGAGATGATATCTTGAGCTGTTATGTATTTGGGACCCCTGACGCAAATGGATGCGTCCCTAACTCCATAGAGATTACTTCTCAATACAATCTCTTTCAAATTTATTAAAATCTCATGTACTGATTCTTCAATACCCGCTATCGTAGAATATTCATGCAGCACATTTTCAGATTTTGCACGTGTGATATATGTTCCTTCTATTTCTCCAAGTAAAGCCCTTCGCATAGCAATACCTATAGTATAAGCTTGGCCTTTCATAAGCGGGGACAGAACAAAACGACCATAATAAAGACGCTTGCTGTCTACTCTTGATTCAACACATTTCCACTGTAGTGTTCGAGTGGATCCTGCTACTTCTTCTCGAACCATACTATTATTTTTCTTTTCTTTATGATTATTGGATCAGATCATTGAATCATTTATTTCTCTTGGAATCTCTTGAATTCTTATTTCTACACACGTCTTTTTTTAGGGGGGCGACATCCATTATGCGGCATGGGTGTTACATCACGTACGAAACTTAATAGCATCCCATTTCTACGAATGGCTCGTAATGCCGCATCTCTTCCGAGACCTGGACCTTTTATCATAACTTCTGCTCGTTGCATACCCTGATCAACTAATGTACGAATCGCGTTAAATGCCGCGGCTTGAGCAGCATAGGGTGTTCCTTTTCTTGTGCCTCTGAATCCAGAAGTACCTGCGGAAGCCCAAGAAACCACCCGACCTCGTACGTCTGTAACAGTTACAATAGTATTGTTGAAACTCGCTTGAACATGAATAACTCCTTTTGGTATTCTACGTTCATTCTTATTTGAACCAATACGTGCATTCTTACGTAAACCAATTTTTGCTATAGGTTTTGTCATATTTTATTAGATCATATTCATAAGAATAAAAGAAAGAAGAATCAGAAATCTACAGAAAGATACGGGGATATCCATTTCATATGAAAACGAATCCTTTCTTCTTTCTTTTTACATGTACATGGGTTTGAAAAAGTACTTGATTTAGAACTTGAGAAGGATTACCCCTGTCTCTGTTTATGTCTCGGATTGGAACAAATGACTATAATTCGCCCCCGCCTACGAATCAAGCGACATTTTTCACAAATTTTACGAACAGAAGCCCTTATTTTCATATTTATCATTCCTTACTTTCATTCTGAATCTATTTTTTTTTTGGAAACAAGAATCAGTTTATTGCATTTTTGAACTTCGAATTATATCCCTACAAAAAGGATGTTTAAAAGAATGATCTAATCGTTCGAATCTTTTTTGCGAAGTCTATAAATTATACGTCCCCTGGTTGAATCATAACGACTCATTTCGATTTTGACTCTATCTCCGGGTAGTATACGTATAAAACTGCGCCGGATTCTCCCTGAAATATAACCTAGAATTAGATCTTCATTATCTAACCGAACTCGGAACATACCGTTGGGAAGTGATTCAGTAATTAAACCCTCATGAATCAATTTTTGTTCTTTCATTCCAGGGAACCCCCTTTAAGTATCAACTAATAGAGGAAGAGTTCTATAATTCACTTCTCCTCTCTATTTTACAAATAGTAAGTTCGAGAGAAAATTAGGGTACCCCGGGAGAATCACCATATATAACACAAAATCTCTCCTCCAATTTTTTCTAGTCGAGCTTCTCGATCTGTCATTATACCTCGAGAAGTAGAAAGAATTACAATTCCCATTCCACCTAAAATCTTAGGAATTCGTTGATAGTTGGAATAGATTCGTAGACCGGGTCGGCTTATACGCTTTAAAATCATTTTATTACCTTTCCTAGTCTTTCTATGTCGTAAGGTTAAAACCAAGAAATCTTTTTTACTTTCTTGATGTTTTCGAACGTTCTCAATAAAACCTTCTCGTAAAAGTATTTTCACAATGTTTTTAGTGATATTAGTAGATACTATTTGAACTCTTCCCTTTTGATCTATGTCAGCATTTCTTATAGAAGTTATTATATCGGCAATAATGTCCCTACCCATGACGAACTATAGTTATTGGTGCCTCCTCATTTTGATATAATCAACATGCTTCTTTTTTGTTTTATTTTTTATTGAATTTTTTTTTGAAATTCTTAAATTCTAAAAGATTATTCTAAATCTCAAATATATGCATGAGACACAATCTATTAATCGGATCTATTTCACATATTTGAATATTCTATTTTCTATATATAGAATAGATAGGATATATCCTATCTTCATCTATAAGACTTCGGGCGCTAATGAAACTATTTTAGTAAAATTCAACTGTCGCAATTCCCGAGCAATCGCACCAAAAATTCGAGTTCCTTTTGGATTTCCCTCTTGATCAATGATAACCGCTGCATTGTCATCATATCGTATTATCATGCCGTTGTCACGTTTGAGTTCTTTACACGTGCGTACAATCACAGCTCTAATTATTTCTGATCTTTCTAGAGGCATGTTGGGCACTGCTTCTTTGATTACAGCAACAATAACATCGCCAATATGAGCATATCGGTGATTACCGGTTCCTATGATTCGAATACACATCAATTCTTGAGCTCCACTGTTATCCGCTACATTCAAAAGGGTCTGAGGTTGAATCATATCATTTTTATTTGAATCTCTTATTTCAATGCAAGGGATAATGGAAAAAAGAAATATTGTCTGTCCAGAGATAAAGAAATCTGTGGTTGTTTTTTCATTCTCAATACTCCTTCCTTCTTCTTTTACTTTTGTTTACCTATCCTGAAATAACAAATTGAGTTCGTATAGGCATTTTGCATGCAGCTATTTCCATAGCAGTTTTGGCTACAGTTTCTGATACTCCACTCATTTCATAAAGTATTCGGCCCGGTTTAACAACGGATATCCAATATTCGGGGGATCCCTTGCCCGAACCCATACGTGTTTCTGTAGGTCTTACAGTAACAGGTTTGTCGGGAAAGATACGTACCCATATCTTTCCACCACGACGTGCATATCGTGTCATTGCTCTTCGCCCTGCTTCTATTTGTCTAGCTGTGATCCAAGCAGGTTCAAGTGCCTGAAGAGCATATCTGCCAAAACAAATATGATTGCCTCGGCAAGATATTCCCTTCATTCTACCTCTATGTTGTTTACGAAATCTGGTTCTTTTGGGGTTATAGTTGATGGTTGTTTCTGAATTCCATCTCTACTGCAGAGCCGGACATGAGAGTTTCTTCTCATCCAGCTCCTCGCGAATGAAATGATTCAAGAATCTTAAATATACACATGTATTTATGTATTTCATTCTATCAAAATGAAAAGAAAGAATATACTAATCTTTTTTATATTGAATTTGTTACATAGGTAACTTTATATATAACTAACTAGATAACTAGGTGTGTTTGTTTATATATAATGCTTCTTTCTTTTATCAAGATTTCTAAAGTATTTGACTTTACCTCTATTGAAATTGAATCACACCAATAAAGAAAATCCTTAAATGAAAGAAAAATTAAAAATAAAGAAAGGTTTCGCGGGCGAATATTGACTCTTTCCTCCTTCATTTGTAGGATCAATCCATGACCATTCAGAAGAAATCCATTTTTTCTTGGTTCATTTCGCCATCCTACCCAATGAATCATTAGGATTGATTCGTTTTCAAGAAAATCCTATGTAGTCACAGGTTCCATCGTTCCCATAGCTTCTCCATTAATGTTTAGGCCTGAACTCTGCAATGGAGCTCTCAACAAAATCTCTTATTTGTTTCCGAGTCAATCTCCTCAGTTTTTATTAACCCGAAGCTCGATTAAATTATTCTCTATTTTCTATTCTTTATATTCTTATTTGAATTTCTTTTATTTTATTTATTATTTATTCTATTTTATTATATGTTTCTATACTTCTTTCTATTTTTTCTTTGTATATTTCTTATTCTATTGTATTGTAATTGTATATTTTGTATTTTTATTTTATATTGATGTTGATGCTTTATAACACTGCCTTTTTTATGGGGTAATTTTTCATAAACCATACATATGGGAATCATATATCATTGAGATCTTTATTCTCTCTTTCTATCATCCTTCCATTTTTCCACATCCCTTTTTTTTTCACAATTCATAATCAGATTTCTTTTTTATGAAAAGAATTTCAGTTGCTACAATGCTACAACTATATGATCGATTCAGTCATATAGTGACTGTTTCTTGGGATCTCGACAATACGAAGCAATAAGTTGGTTATTAGTTTTGAGTTTCTTTAGTTTTGATAGTTACTAAGTTTATAGTGGGGTTAGCCTGTTTTGTTCAATCTCAATTCTAAAGAAAAAACTAACGAGTCACACACTGAGCATAGCAATTATACTAAAATCTAAATTAAATAAAGGGTAAATCAAATTTTTATTCAACCTTATAGAATTAGAATTGTTCGTTTTTCTTTGATTAAGAAAAAAAGAAAAAGAAGAAAAGAGTTTATAAATTTTTTCTATCGATGACCAGAATGGCGAAATAAATAAAGGTCCATTCTTCTTCTTTTTTCTTTTCTTATTCTTGGTTTACAAATATCCAAATTTTTATGCCTAAGACTCCATAGATAGTTCTAATTGTATGGGAACAGTGATCAATTTTAGCGCGAATTGTTTGTAAGGGAACCCTGCCTTCTCTGATCCATTCGACACGTGCAATCTCTTTTCCGTCGATACGCCCTGCAATTTGCACTTGAATCCCTTTTGTACCCGTTTGTTCAGTTAATTCAATAGCTTTTTTCATTGCCTTTCGAAATGAGACTCTATTTTTTAATTGTAAAGCTATATATTCTGCAAGAATATTAGGTTGTCCATAAGGCTTTTCAATTCTTGTGATAGCAATGTTGAGTCTCCGGTTTACAGAATGAAATTCTTTTTGTACATTCATCTGTAATTCTTCGATTCCCCGTGTTCGTCCTTCTATTAATAAATTGGGAAATCCAATATAGATTATGACCTGAATCAAATCTATTCTTTTTTGAATTACTATATAAGCAATTCCTTCGAAACCTGAGGATATTCTCTTATTTTTTTTGACATAGTCCTTAATACAATTCCGTATTCTTTCATCTTCTTGTAGACCCTTGGAAAAATTCTTTGGTTTTGCGAACCAAAAAGAATGATGACTTTGAGTTGTTCCAAGTCTGAAACCAAGTGGATTTATTTTTTGTCCCATATTTTTCTATTCTTTTTCCATCCATTTTTTTTCTAAATAGGAATCTAAAATTTAGATTTTTCTTTTAAAAAAATCTTTATATGACAAGTGGTTTTTTTTATCAGATAACTACGCCCTCGAGCCCGGGGTCTTAACTTTTTCACAATAGCACCTCTATTGACTTCAGCTTTACTAATAAATAAATCAGCTTCATTCAAACCCATATTATGACTAGCATTTGCTGCTGCAGAATAAACTAATTTTAAAATTGGATAAGATGCCCTATAAGGCATTAGTTCCAATATCATGAGTGTTTCTTCATAAGAACGTCCGCGAATCTGATCAATTACTCTTCGTGCTTTGAAAACAGACATACATATATGTTGAGCTAACACTTTTGCTTCTCTATCCGAATTTTCGTTCTTTATCATAAAAGTTCTCCCCCGCCAATGAATGATAAGTGCCTAGGTGAAGTATAGTATAAGATAAGTCAGAAAAGTGAGTCTATTAGTATACTAGAAAAAGAAAGATACCTATACTCTTACTATAAGATAAAGACTCTTAAGTCTAAATACTATTAGAAAGACTATTAGAAAGACTATTAAGATAAGGCTTTTCACATGAATACTTAGTAGAACGACTAACGACGAGATTTATTATCGTTTCTCGCGTGTCTCACGAAAGTTAGAGTAGGTGCGAATTCTCCCAATTTGTGACCGACCATACGATCTGTGATATAAATAGGTAAATGTTCCTTTCCATTATGAATAGCGATTGTATGGCCAATCATTGTGGGTATAATGGTAGATGCCCGAGACCAAGTCACTATGATTTCTTTCTCCTCCCTCCTGTTGAGTTTTTCAATTCTTCCCGCTAAATGATTAGCTACAAAAGGATTTTTTTTTAGTGAACGTGTCACGGCTGATTACTCCTTTTTTTCCATTTTTTAAATTGGCATTCTATGTCCAATATCTCGATCTTAATCTGAAGTATAATGATGAATGGAAAAAAGAGAAAATCCTTTAGCTAGATAAGGGAAGGGGCGGATGTAGCCAAGTGGATCAAGGCAGTGGATTGTGAATCCACCATGCGCGGGTTCAATTCCCGTCGTTCGCCCATCACATGATTTCCAATTCCAAAGATTCAATTTTCAATGTTTCTATTTACGGCGACGAAGAATAAAACTATCACTATATTTGTTCCTTTTCCTACTTCTTCTTCCAAGCGCAGGATAACCCCAAGGGGTTGTGGGTTTTTTTCTACCAATTGGGGCTCTCCCTTCACCGCCCCCATGGGGATGGTCTACAGGGTTCATAACTACTCCTCTTACTACAGGACGCTTACCTAGCCAACACTTAGATCCGGCTCTACCCAAACTTTTTTGGTTCACCCCAACATTACCCACTTGTCCGACTGTTGCTAAGCAGTTTTTGGATATCAAACGGACCTCCCCAGATGGTAATCTTAATGTGGCCGATTTACCCTCTTTTGCAATCAGTTTCGCTACAGCGCCTGCTGCTCTAGCTAATTGTCCACCCTTTCCAAGTGTGATTTCTATGTTATGTATGGCCGTGCCTAAGGGCATATCGGTTGAAGTAGATTCTTCTTTTTTCTCAATCAAAACCCCTTCCCAAACCGTACAAGCTTCTTCCAAAGCATACGGCTTTCTAGATGTATATGATGATATCTAGACAGATGGATCTTATATGAATCGTATGATGAAGTACCACATGAGTGGATATATAGGAATCCAAATCTGCCGAATCACTCATGTTAGGATCTTCTACATCCTAGGTCTCCCCGTTCCGTCATCTGGCTTATGTTCTTCATGTAGCATTCAGACCGGATGACTCTATGAAATTACGTCGATACTTCCACATATTACGGGTAACGTAGGAGACATCTCTCTTTTTCCCCGGGGGTCTTTCTAATTACCACTGCTTAGCTTTCAATTCGCCTCTGACCATCAAATTAAATGTGAATAACCCGTCCTCCTCTCTTTGAAACAAGGGGCGCTTCCGGTTCTGTGCGCGCTTCAAACAATTTTGTCTTCTCCATATTACCATATCTCTAGAGTCAATAATTTTCTATGAGGAACTACTGAACTCAATCACTTGCTGCCGTTACTCAACAGTTTTCTGTTGAGGTCTATCCCGTAGAGGTACTCCGATTGGATCAGTGATCGATTCCTAGGTTTCGTCGTAAACCTAATTGGTTACTTCCAATTACGTAAATCAATAGTTCAAACCGCACTCAAAGGTAGGGCATTTCCCATTGATATAGGAACTTCTGTACCAGAAACAATGGTATCTCCAATTATAGCCCCTCTGGGATGTAAAATATATCTCTTCTCACCATCCCCATAGTGTATGAGACAAATGTATGCATTTCGATTAGGGTCATATTCTATGGTTACGATTCTACCAGATATCTCTTTTTCATTCCGTCGAAAGTCGATTTTACGGTATAGACGCTTATGACCTCCCCCTCTATGCCCTGCGGTAATGATCCCTCTGGCATTACGACCTTTACCACAACGATGCTGTCCATAGATCAAATTCTTTCGTGGATTGGATTTCACTTGACTGTCTACGGCTCCATTGCGTGTGCTCGGGGTAGAAGTTTTGTATAAATGTATTGCCGTGTTATTAAGTCTTTTGCTTTAAGTTCTTTTCTCTATAAGAGGTGGGATAGAATAACCCGGTTGAAGCGTAATGATCATACGTCTGTAATGCATTGTATGTCCCATCCTTCTACCCTTTCCCGGGAGTCGATGACTATTCATAGCTATTACCTTGACACCAAAGAAGAGTTCGACCCAATGCTTTATTTCTGTCCTAGTTGATCCTGATTCGACATTAGAAGTATATTGATTGTTCCCCAATAACCGAATACTTTTTTCTGTAAATACTGCATATTTGATTCCATCCATAAATCCATTTTCTTCCCTATGAGTTCCAGTATCGATAAGAATTCTAGTTCTTACTGTTCATATGTTATGGTATGAATATACCATACCAATTCGCTATGTATGGATGATGAGATTCCATTGATACAGAGCCAATTCCAATAGACTTATTGAATGTTCCCATTGGCGTGCATCCAGCAGGAATTGAACCTACGAATTTGCCAATTATGAGTTGGGCGCTTTAACCATTCAGCCATGGATGCTTAACAGGGATCATCGTACATCGTGAATAACCAAATTCCAATTGAAATGAAATCTTTAGGAGGAATCAATGAAACGACATCAATTCAAATCCTGGATATTCGAATTGAGAGAGATATTGAGAGAGATCAAGAATTCTCACTATTTCTTAGATTCATGGATCAAATTCGATTCAGTGGGATCTTTCACTCACATTTTTTTCCACCAAGAACGTTTTATGAAACTCTTTGACCCCCGAATTTGGAGTATCCTACTTTCACGTGATTCACAGGGTGCAACAAGCAATCGATATTTCACGATCAAAGGTGTAGTACTGCTTGTAGTAGTGGTCCTTATATCTCGTATTAACAATCGAGAGATGGTTGAAAGAAAAGATCTCTATTTGATGGGGCTTCTTCCTATACCTATGAATTCCATTGGACCCAGAAAGGAGACATTGGAAGAATCTTTTTGGTCTTCCAATAGAAATAGGTTGATTGTTTCGCTCCTGTATCTTCCAAAAAGGAAAAAGATTTCTGAGAGTTGTTTCATGGATCCGCAAGAGAGTACTTGGGTTCTCCCAAGAAAGAAAAAGCGTATCATGCCTGAATCTAACCGGGGTTCGCGGTGGTGGAGGAACCGGATCGGAAAAAAGAGGGATTCTAGTTGTCAGATATCTAATGAAACCGTAGCTGGAATTGAGATCTCATTCAAAGAGAAAGATAGCAAATATCTGGAGTTTCTTTTTTTATCCTATACGGATGATCCGATCCGCAAGGACCATGATTGGGAATTGTTTGATCGTCTTTCTCCGAGGAAGAAACGAAACATAATCAACTTGAATTCGGGACAGCTATTCGAAATCTTAGGGAAAGACTTGATTTGTTATCTCATGTCTGCTTTTCGTGAAAAAAGACCAATTCAGGGGGAGAGTTTCTTCAAACAACAAGGAGCTGGGGCAACTATGCAATCCAATGATATTGAGCATGTTTCCCATCTCTTCTCGAGAAACAAGTGGGGTATTTCTTTGCAAAATTGTGCTCAATTTCATATGTGGCAATTCCGCCAAGATCTCTTCGTTAGTTGGGGGAAGAATCAGCACGAATCGGATTTTTTGAGGAACGTCTCGAGAGAGAATTGGATTTGGTTAGACAATGTGTGGTTGGTAAACAAGGATCGGTTTTTTAGCAAGGTATGGAATGTATTGTCAAATATTCAATATGATTCCACAAGATCTATTTTCGTTCAAGTAACGGATTCTAGCCAATGGAAAGGATCTTCTTCTGATCAATCCAGAGATCATTTCGATTCCGTTAGAAATGAGAATTCAGAATATCACACATTGATCGATCAAACAGAGATTCAGCAACTAAAAGAGAGATCGATTCTTTGGGATCCTTCCTTTCTTCAAACGGAACGAACAGAGATAGAATCAGATCGATTCCCGAAATGCCTTTTTGGATCTTCCTCCATGTCCTGGCTATTAACGGAACCTGAGAAGCGGATGAATAATCATCTGCTTCCGGAAGAAATCGAAGAATTTCTTGGGAATCCTACAAGATCAATTCGTTCTTTTTTCTCTGACAGATGGTCAGAACTTCATCTGGGTTCGAATCCTACTGAGAGGTCCACTAGAGATCCTAAATTGTTGAAGAAAAAACAAGATGTTTCTTTTGTCCCTTCCAGGCGAGCGGAAAAGAAAGAAATGGTTGATATATTCAAGATAATTACGTATTTACAAGATACCGTCTCAATTCATCCTTCGGAACCAGATCCGGGATGTGATATGGTTCCGAAGGATGAACCGGATATGGACAGTTCCAATAAGATTTCATTCTTGAACAAAAATCCATTTTTTGATTTCTTTCATCTATTCCATGACCGGAACAAAGGGGGATACGCGTTACGCCACGATTTTTTTGAATCAGAAGAGAGATTCCCAGAAATGGCGGATCTATTCACTCTATCAATAACCGAGCCAGATCTGGTGTATCATAGGGGATTTGCCTTTTCTATTGATTCCTACGGGTTGGATCAAAAAAGATTCTTGAATGAGGTATTCAACTCCAAAGATGAATCGAAAAAGAAATCTTTATTGGTTCTACCTCCTCTTTTTTATGAGGAGAATGAATCTTTTTCTCGAAGGATCAGAAAAAAATCGGTCCGGATCTACTGCGGGAATGAGTTGGAAGATCCCAAACTAAAAACAGCGGTATTTGCTAGCAACAACATAATGGAGGCAGTCAATCAATATAGATTGATCCGAAATCTGATTCAAATCCAATATAGCACCTATGGGTACATAAGAAATGTATCGAATCGATTCTTTTTAATGAATAGATCCGATCGCAACTTCAAATATGGAATTCAAAGGGATCAAATAGGAAATGATACTCTGAATCATATAACTATAATGAAATATACGATCAACCAACATTTATCGAATTTGAAAAAGAGTCAGAAGAAATGGTTTGATCCTCTTATTTCTGGAACTGAG